CCATTTCTTTAATCGATACAAATTGTAATCCCGACCTCGCGGATATTTCTATTCCAGCAAATGATGACGCTATAGCTTCAATTCGCTTCATTCTTAATAAATTAGTATTCGCAATTTGTGAGGGTCGTTCTAGCTATATACAAAATTCTTGATTAATAATAAGATAAATAAATCAATTTTTTTTGAGGGAGGGGCTCCCTGTATTTCGATTTAAAAATAAAAAATCGGTTACTACTCCTGAATTGTACAAAAGAAAAAGAGAGAAAAAACTGGGGATATTGTGTGATTAGTTTAGTTGGTATCCAAAACTCAAATATAAAATTAAAGTAAATTAAGTAAAAAAAGGGGGGATCTTGAATCAAAATAATTTAAAGTTCTTATTTCTGTCAGAGGGCAATATGAATGTTTTATCATGTTCCATCAACACACTAATAAAAGAAGGGTTATATGAGATATCTGGTGTAGAAGTAGGCCAACATTTCTATTGGCAAATAGGGGGGTTCCAGGTCCATGCCCAAGTCCTTATTACTTCTTGGGTTGTAATTGCTATCTTATTAGGTTCCGCAGTTCTAGCGATTCGCAATCCACAAACCATTCCAACTGACGGCCAAAATTTCTTTGAATTTGTCCTTGAATTCATTCGAGACGTGAGTAAAACCCAGATTGGAGAAGAATATGGTCCATGGGTTCCCTTTATTGGAACCCTGTTTTTATTTATTTTTGTTTCTAACTGGTCAGGAGCCCTTTTACCGTGGAAAATTATCCAGTTACCTCAAGGGGAGTTAGCAGCACCAACGAATGATATAAATACGACGGTTGCTTTAGCTTTACTCACATCAGTAGCCTATTTTTATGCGGGGCTTAGCAAAAAAGGATTAGGGTATTTCAGTAAATACATTCAACCAACTCCAATTCTTTTACCCATTAACATCTTAGAAGATTTTACAAAACCCCTATCACTTAGTTTTCGACTTTTCGGAAATATATTAGCCGATGAATTAGTCGTTGTTGTTCTTGTTTCTTTAGTACCTTTAGTGGTTCCTATACCTGTCATGTTCCTTGGATTATTTACAAGCGGGATTCAAGCTCTCATTTTTGCCACTTTAGCTGCGGCTTATATAGGTGAATCTATGGAAGGTCATCATTAACAATTTTTTTTTTCAAATATTCTTTTTTAGGTTAGCCCAATTAATTCTAGAATAGTTGGTTTACGTTATGTAAGAAACACTTGTATATGTGATATTTGATATTGCCTAGGTATATATGAGTTAAAATCTATATAATCTGAATCTGCTCTACTACTTTTGTGAATTTCTATTTAGATAGGGATTCCATTAGAAGTTCTTCCTTTTTATCTCTGAATTGGCTGAAAAAATGATAAAAAAAAGAAGGAAGAATTCAAAGAATGGTTCACAAAAAATAAATGGCATAAAAAAGTCGTATATATATATTATGGATTTTAAAAAATCCCGTGGATAGGAACTACTATCAAAGTAATTCTTATGATTCAATAATTTTATTATATTATTTGAATTAAAGTTTTTGGTTATTTTGGCTGGATGAATCTTAGTGATTACTTAATTAGAATTACGTCCTAAGTCATTGGATGATTGTATCATTAACTATTTCTTTATTTTGGTGTGAGGAACTTATCATGAATCCACTGGTTTCTGCTGCTTCGGTTATTGCTGCTGGGTTGGCTGTTGGGCTTGCTTCTATTGGACCTGGAGTTGGTCAAGGTACAGCTGCGGGTCAAGCTGTCGAAGGTATCGCGAGACAACCTGAGGCAGAAGGAAAAATACGAGGTACTTTATTGCTTAGTTTGGCTTTTATGGAAGCTTTAACAATTTATGGCCTGGTTGTAGCATTAGCGCTTTTATTTGCGAATCCTTTTGTTTAATCCTAGAAATCAAAAAATTCTGGATTTTTTTCGTAGTTTTTTTAATTCTATCAAGATTTAACTCCTACAATTATTCATTGAGACAACAATCCTTGGGAAGGACTAAATTGAGGATGGGGAATTAGCACATCGATTCGCTTTCTTCCTTCCCCTTATTCTTTTAGTTTAATAGAAACTTTTTTTTAAGGAGTGTTGCGAAAAAAGGAGGTTTAGTTTTTTTGAACTTGACATAAAACTTGGTCTCAAATTCTAGCTTAATTCTAATTAAGTCTCAATTATTATTATTGAAAATGGAAAATTTTGGAAAATAAATTTGTAAATAGAATAGGTTTTTGATTCTGTTTACAAATATCCAAATAGGTAAATTACATTATTAAATTCAAATTTCTTTTTATTTTCAATAAAAAGAAGAAAAAAAAGGACAGCGTTCTTTTTTTTATAGTTTAGCTAGAAGAGGAGATTATATGAAAAATTTAACCGATTCTTTCGTTTACTTGGGTCACTGGCCATCCGCCGGGAGTTTCGGATTTAATACCGATATTTTAGCAACAAATCCAATAAATCTAAGTGTCGTTTTCGGTGTATTGATCTTTTTTGGAA